ACTGGTTTTGTGTCTTGTTGATTAGTGGTTTGGTTGATTGTTTTTGTTTGATTTTTGTGGTGGGTGGATGTGGTTAGTTATAGGGGTGTTTCTGTTGTTGTTTTGGTTTGATGGTAAAGCAATGATGATAATTTGTTGGGTTTGTGTTATAATGAAAAAGTAGAGGAATGTTAATTGAAAATTGATGAATGATAAATATTTGGACAACGTAGGGAAAGTACGGCTAATTGTTTAACGAAAGTGATTAAAAATGTCAAGATAAAAAGAAATGGATGCGTAATGACGCGCAAAATAAGGTTTTGAATACAAGTTCCTAGAAAAGGGTAAAATAATAAGCATGTCCGGAGAGCATTAAACCATATGCTACTTGAGAGGTAAATGGCGCGCCCTCCATGAATGGGGTCAAAGTGCATCAGTGTCAAGTTTGCGACGGCTTATCCATCAAACCATGACATTCTGGGTGTTAGGGGATTCATATGTTCGACGGTCATGTGATGGACATGTCAAGAGGAAGATAACTCCTGCTACGCACTGGAAGGGTTTAATGAAGAGACGCTAAAAAGAGACAAAGTGTAAAAGGTCGGTATGCCGGCGTAATGAGAGGTAGGGAGGAGTAACCAACCGACCACTAGCATCTGTGAAGAGCGAGTAGGAAGGGTGGAGCAGATCATGGCCCTGAAATTACAACCAGAGGCGCCAAAGAGCAAGTAGAGTTCGGCGGTTAGGGGGAAAGTATGCGCCTGAAGCCAATAACCTATAACACGCATGACGTTGAGTAGTTCGGTTCTCGTGAGGAGCACGATCAATAGATAACCAGGTTCTCTGGCTTGGGAGTACTTGAAAGCTGTTGGACTAGCATAGTTCCTAGGAGGTGGGCGAATTCCATAGACCTTAGGAATGCAAAGGAGTACTGTGACATTAGCCGTTTCCCAGGTTAAGGAGTAAGTACAATAGATAAGTCCCTAGCATTACGGGTGACGCTTGCGGCCCTGGCCGGAGGTAGGATCACTTGGGCTGTATGGTACCTGAAGCAAAAATGTGCCTAGGAGGGAAAATGTTGGAACATCATCTATTTGGAGATAATGTTTGGGCTTTTGGTGGAGTGCCATAGCGTATGACATTGGCCATCCTACATTTCAGTGACTGCCTGATGGGGCAAAGAGTGTGATGCATTTTGTACATACCCTTAAAGTCAAGAGGAAAAATGTAGGTTGGGGGGGAAGGGGGGGCCCCTTTTAGGAGAGGGTTCTAGGCGTTCCTGTAGTTAAATTCATAACGGCGGCTTTTCAGGCCGCAGATCTCAGGTAAAAGCTGGGTAGGAATAGTATGATAGAATTTGTTTTATTTTTAGGGCTGTGCTTTGTTTTAGGGGGGTTGGGGGTGGCGTCTAATCCGTCCCCCTATTATGGGGTAATAGGATTGGTTGTGGCGGCCGTCGCCGGGTGTGGTTGGTTGGTAAGTTTGGGGGTTTCTTTTGTATCTTTGGTGTTAGTGATGGTCTATTTAGGGGGGATGCTGGTGGTGTTTGTTTATTCAGTTTCATTGGCGGCGGATCCTTATCCTGAGTCATGGGGGGATTGGGGGGTTGTTGGGTATGGTTTTGGTATGGTTTTGGTTGTTGTAGTTGGGCTTGTTGTTGGGGGTGTGTCTGGGGTGTTGGTGGGTGGGGAGACGGTGGATGGAGGGGGGTTGTTATCTGTTCGATTGGATTTTAGTGGGGTGGCTGTTCTTTATTCGGAGGGGGTTGGGCTGTTTTTAGTAGGGGGGTGGGGGTTATTGTTGACTTTGTTTGTGGTGTTGGAGCTTGTGCGGGGGTTGTCTCGGGGGGCTATTCGGGCTGTTTAGGGTTGTCAGAAAGTAGTTTAATTTAAAATGCCAGCTTTGGGAGTTGGTGATAAGGGTTTGAGTCCTTTCTTTCTGAAGCTGGGGTAACTCTAAGAAGGGGTGTAGTCTTCAATCTTTGGTTTACAAGACCAATGTTTTTATAAACTATTAGAGTAGATTATAGTTTCAGTATCTTATTCTCTAGGATGGCTGCGATAGGGAATAAAATTAGGATGATTGTGAAGTAGGTGAATGAGGCTAGTTGGCCGATGATAATGAAGGGGTGTTCTACTGGTTGGCTACCAACTCAGGTTAGTACTAGGACGTTGGCAACTAGGGTTCAGAATAGGATTTGGGATAGGGGTCGGAAGGTCATTGATCGTAGTTTGGATGTGTGTAGTAGGGGGAGTAGGAATAGGACTAGGATTGAGGCGGCTAGGGCTAGGACTCCTCCTAGTTTGTTTGGGATGGATCGTAGGATGGCATATGCGAATAGGAAGTATCATTCAGGTTTGATGTGGGGGGGTGTTACTAGGGGGTTGGCGGGTGTGAAATTTTCTGGGTCTCCTAGGAGGTTGGGGGAGAATAGGGCTAGTGAGGCTAGGAGGGCGAGTATTAGTGCGAATCCTAGGATGTCTTTTGTAGTATAGTATGGGTGGAAGGGGATTTTATCGCAGTCGGGTGGGATTCCTAGTGGGTTGTTTGATCCTGTTTCGTGTAGAAAGGTGAGGTGAACTAGTGTGAGGCCTGTGATGACGAATGGGAGGAGGAAGTGGAGAGCGAAGAATCGGGTTAATGTGGGGTTATCTACTGAGAATCCCCCTCAGGCTCATTCTACTAGTGTTTGGCCAATGTATGGGATTGCGGAGAATAGGTTTGTAATTACTGTAGCTCCTCAGAACGACATTTGTCCTCAGGGTAGGACGTATCCTACAAAGGCGGTTGCCATGAGGGTTAGGAGGAGAATTACCCCGATGTTTCAGGTTTCTTTATTTAGGTATGAGCCGTAGTAGATACCTCGGCCGATATGGAAGTAGATGCAGATGAAGAAGAAGGAAGCGCCGTTTGCGTGTAGGTTTCGAATTAGTCAGCCAAATTGTACGTCTCGGCATATGTGGGCGACGGATGAGAAGGCTAGGGCGGTGTCTGCTGTGTAGTGTATAGCTAACAGTAGGCCCGTTACAATTTGGGTAATGAGGCAGATGCCTAGTAGTGACCCGAAGTTCCATCATGTTGAGATATTTGATGGCGTAGGGAGGTCAATTAAGGCGTCGTTGATGATTTTTAGTAGTTCGTGGTTTTTTCGAAGGTTTGGGGCCATTAGTTGATTCTGTGTATGGATAGGAGGATGATTAGGATGGATAGGGCGAATGTTCCTAGATAGGATTTGATTTGGCCTGAGTGTAGGGTGGTAGCAGCTTTGGTTGCTGTGATTTGTAAGTTGGCTAGTCCTTCTGGGCCGAATATTTTGAATCAGGATAGGTCGATTAAGTGGGAGGAGATGTTTTGGCCCCCTTTTAGGAAGTATGTTATGCTGAGGCGATGAATTAGGGGGTTGAAGTAACCTAGGGATGTGGAGAAGTTTGAGAAGGTAGTCTGTTTTGTTAGAATGAGGGTTTGGGTTATTTTTGTGATTTCTAGGGCTAGGGCGATTCCTAGGACTGTGACCAGGATGGCTGTTATTTTGATGGATAGTGGTATGGTTGTGGGTGGGGTTTTTGTGGGGATGATGAATGAGGTGATGAGGAATCCTGCTGTGATGCTTCCCAGTGCTAACCGAGTGAGGGGGGAAGTTACTGCGGGGTTGTTTTCGTTAATTGGGGTAAGAGGAGGAATTCGAACGAAGCCGGTCTGAACTAGTACGGTCATACGGATTGTATATACTGCAGTGAAGGATGTGGCTAGTAGGGTTAGGATGAGGGCTCAAGTGTTTAGGTAAGATGTGTTTAGGCTTTCGATGATTTGGTCTTTTGAGTAGAATCCTGCTAGGAAGGGTGTTCCTATTAGTGCTAGGTTGCCGATGGTGAGACAAGAGGTGGTTGTTGGTAGTAGTTTTTGTAGTCCTCCTATTTTTCGGATATCTTGTTCGCCGTTAAGGCTGTGGATGATGGAGCCGGAGCATAGGAAGAGCATTGCTTTAAAGAAGGCATGGGTTGAGATGTGGAGGAAGGCTAGTTCTGGCAGATTGAGCCCGATGGTGACTATTATTAGGCCGAGTTGACTTGAGGTTGAGAAGGCGATGATTTTTTTGATGTCGTTTTGAGTGAGGGCACATGTGGCTGCGAATAGGGTTGATAGGGCCCCTAGGCAGAGGCACAGTGTTAGGGCAGTTTGGTTGTTGTTGAATAGGGGGTGGGTTCGGATTAGTAGGAAGATTCCGGCTACTACTATTGTGCTGGAGTGGAGTAGTGCGGATACTGGTGTGGGTCCTTCTATGGCGGCTGGTAGTCACGGATGTAGACCGAATTGGGCTGATTTGCCCGTTGCGGCTAGGATTAGTCCTAGTAGTGGGAGGGTGGGGGTTTGTGATGGGGAGGAGAGTTGCTGGATTTCTCAGGTGTTTATGGAGGAGGCTAGTCATGCTATGCATAGAATGAGTCCAATGTCCCCTACTCGGTTATAAAGTACGGCTTGAAGGGCAGCGGTGTTGGCTTCCGCTCGGCCGTGCCATCAGCTGATTAGTAGGAATGACATGATTCCTACTCCTTCTCAGCCGATAAATAGGACGAATAGGTTGTTAGCGATGATTAGAATGAGTATAGCTACTAGGAAGAGTAGTAGGTAGGTGAAGAATTTTGTGATGTATGGGTCTGAGGCTATGTATCATGTTGCAAATTGTAGGATGGCTCATGATACGAATAGGGCGATAGGGAAAAAGGTGAGGGAGTAAAAGTCTATTTTTAGGCTAATGGGGATTTTAAAGTTTATAATGAATTTTCATTCTCAGAGGGAGGTTAGGCTTTCTGTCCCTGAGTGGATGTAGATTGTTATTGGGATTAAGCTGATTAAGAAGGAGGTTTTGACTGTGTTTGTGATGATGGTGGGGGTGTTTTTGAGGTTGTCCGATAGTATGGGGAAGAAAATGGGGGTGGATAGGGTGGCTAGAGTGAGGAGTATGGAGGTGTTTAGGACTAGTGGTAGGTCCATTACTTTCACTTGGATTTGCACCAAGGTGGATGGTTTCTAAGACCATTGGATTGCTTCTATCCTTTGAAAGTAAGGGGGCTGAGGTTTTATGCTCAGATGCGAGAGTTAGCAGTTCTTGCTGGTTTAACCTCCCCTCGGCAGGTAAGAAGGGTTTAACTTCTATTTTTAGAGTCACGGTCTAATGTTTTGGTTGAAACTATACTTGCATATGGGTACGCCGGAGATGAGTTCGGGTTTTAGAATTAGTAGTATTATGGGGATTATGTGTAGGGCTATGAGGAGATGTTCTCGTGTGGAGGAGTTTTGCATGGATGTGATGTGGGATGGGAGTGTCCCTCGTTGAGTTATTATGAGTATGTAGAGGGTGTATGAGGTGGTGAGTAGGATCGCGGCTCCCGTTAGGATGATCGTGAAGGAGGATCAGTTGAAGAGTGCAATTACAATGGTTAATTCTGCTATGAGGTTTGTTGTTGGTGGTAGAGCTATGTTCGTTAGGTTAGCTAAGAGTCATCAGGTGGCTATTAGTGGTAGGAGTGGTTGTAGGCCTCGTGTTAATAGGAGGATTCGGCTGTGGGTACGTTCGTAATTGGTGTTGGCTAGACAGAAGAGTATTGAGGAGGTTAGACCATGTGAGATTATCAGGATTATTGCGCCTGAAAATGCTCATTGGGTTTGGATCATTGTTGCGGCTACTACTAGGCCTATGTGGCTTACTGATGAGTAAGCGATGAGTGATTTTAGGTCGATTTGTCGTAGGCAGATGGCGCTGGTCATTAGTGCTCCTCACAGTGCTAGGGTAATGAAGGGGTAGTGTAGGTTGTTTAGTGATGGGTTTACTAGGATGGTGATTCGTATGATACCGTATCCTCCGAGTTTAAGTAGTAGGGCGGCTAGTAGTATGGACCCAGCAATTGGGGCTTCTACGTGGGCTTTGGGTAGTCATAAGTGCAGTCCGTATAGGGGAGCTTTTACTATGAAGGCTAGTAGTAGGGCTAGGCTTGCAATTAGGCCTGATCAGGAGTTGTTTAGTGTAGGGTGTGAGAGTTTGAGTATTGGGTAGTATAGGGTACCGATTTGGTTTTGTAGGTGGAGGATTGCAATTAATAGTGGTAGTGAGCTGGCGAGGGTGTAGAATAGTAGGTAGATGCCAGCGTTTAAACGCTCTGGTTGGTTGCCTCATCGTGTGATGAGGATTAGGGTAGGAATTAGGGTTGCTTCAAATGCGATGTAGAATAGTATGAGTTCTGAGGCTGAGAAGGCTAGGAGGAGGGATAGTTGGGCAGAGATGATTGTTGTGGCGAAGATTCGTTTGCGGGTGGTGGGTTCCTGTTCTAGGTGGTTTTGGCTTGCTATGATTATGAGGGGGAGTAGTCAGCACGATAGAACTAGTAGTGGGGAGGAGATTTGGTCAATGGAAGTTCAGGGGGTTAGGCTTTTGCTTGGGTAGTATGTGGGGGTAAGTCATTGGAGGCTAATGGTAGCGATTAGGAAGCCGTGTAGGGTGATGTTGGTTCATAGGTGTTTGTGGGGAGATATGAGGGTTAGTGGGAGGAGTATTGTGGTTGGTAGGATGATTTTTAGCATTGTAGTAGGTTGAAGTTATGTAGGTGGTCTGAACCGTGGGTTCGGGTGGAGGCTACTAGTAGGGCTAGTCCTGTACCCGCTTCGCAGGCGGAAAATGTTAGTATGAGGATGGGTAGTAGGGTAGAGGATGTTGATTGTATCTGGATTGGTCATATGGCCAGGGCGATGTATATGGATAGTATCATGCATTCCAGACATAATAGGGCGGAGATTAGGTGGGTACGGTGGAAGGCTAGGCCTAGGCTGCTTAGGGTAAAGGCTGAGTAGAAGCTTAGGTGTAGGTAGGACATAAAGAAAGTTATAGGGTGGGGACTATAATTTGTTGAGTCGAAATCAACTGTCTTGGTTAGACTAACTTTCTGTTATTCTGCTCATTCTAGTCCTCCTTGTGTTCATTCGTATACGAGCCCTAGTGTGAGTAGGAGGATTAATGTGGAGGCTCATATTAGGGTAGTGGTGGGGTGTTGAAGTTGGACTGCTCATGGCAGGGGGAGGAGGAGGGCGATTTCTAGGTCGAATAGTAGGAATAGGATGGCTACTAAAAAGAAGCGGATTGAGAATGGGAGTCGGGCGGATCCTAGTGGGTCGAATCCGCATTCGTATGGGGATAGTTTTTCTGAGTCTGGGGTTATTTGGGCGAGTCAGAAGTTTAGTGCGGTTAAGATGATGCTGAGGCTTATTGATAGAACGAATATGAATGTGATTATGTTTATTACTCTTCTCTGGATTTAAACCAGATTCTAGGGATTGGAAGTCGATTGTAATTAATATACTAGAAGAGTATGATCCTCATCAGTAGATAGAGATGTATAGGAATAGTCAGACAACATCTACGAAGTGTCAGTATCATGCTGCTGCTTCAAAGCCAAAGTGGTGGTTGGGTGTGAAGTGGAATTTGATCAGGCGTAGTAAGCAAACTAGGAGGAATGTGGATCCGATAATTACATGGAGGCCGTGGAATCCAGTGGCAACGAAGAAGGTTGAGCCGTATACTCCGTCAGCGATGGAGAATGGAGCTTCGTAGTATTCTATGGCTTGGAGTGCGGTGAAGTAGAAGCCTAGTAGAACTGTTAGAGTGAGGGCATGGATTGCTTGTTTTCGGCTGGCTTCTGTGATGCTGTGGTGAGCTCATGTGACGGTGACTCCTGAGGCCAGGAGGATGGCGGTATTTAGGAGTGGGACGTCTATGGGATTGAGGGGTTTAATTCCAACGGGCGGTCATTGTCCTCCTAGTTCTGGTGTGGGAGCTAAGCTTGAGTGGAAGAAGGCTCAGAAGAATCCCAGGAAGAAGAAGGCTTCTGAGGTGATGAATAGGGCTATTCCGTATCGGAGGCCTTTTTGGACGGTGGGGGTGTGGTGGCCTTGGAACGTGCTTTCTCGCACAATATCCCGTCATCATTGGAATATAACGAGGATAGTAGAGGTTAGGCCTAGGATTAGGAGGTGTGGGGAGTTGTAGTGGAATCATATTGTTAGTCCGGAGGTGGTTAGGAGAGCGGCGGCTGCTCCTAGGATGGGTCATGGGCTTGGGTCTACTATGTGGTAGGAGTGTGCTTGGTGTGCCATTGGGGTTAGATGTTTTCTTGTAGGTAGAGACTTAGTAGTAGGACGAAGACGTAGGCTTGGATTATTGCTACTGCCACTTCTAGGATAGTTAGTAGGAATAGTACTAGTAGTGTGAGGAGAGAGACTGCTGGTATTGTTGTGGATAGGGCTATTGTGGCTGTAGAGATGAGTTGGATTAGTAGGTGTCCTGCTGTGAGGTTGGCTGTTAGTCGGACTCCTAGTGCTAGTGGTCGGATGAGTAGGCTTGTTGTTTCGATTAGGATGAGGGCTGGGATTAGTGGTGTTGGGGTTCCTTCAGGTAGTAGGTGGCCGAGGGAGGCGGAGGGCTGGTTTCGTAGTCCTGTTAGAAGGGTAGCGAGTCATAGGGGGAAGGCTAGTGCGAGATTTATTGATAGTTGGGTGGTTGGGGTGAATGTATATGGTAGCAGGCCTAGTAGGTTGATGAGTAGTAGGAAGGTTATTAGTGATGTTAGGATTAGGGCCCACTTATGTCCTTTTTTGTTCAGGGGGGTTATTAGTTGTTTTGTGATTAGGTTGACGAATCACAGTTGTAGGGTGGAGAGTCGGTTAGTGACTCATCGATTGTCTATGGAGGGCAGTAGGAGTGCTGGAAATATTATTGAAATGAGGATTAGTGGGATTCCTAGGAGGGATGGGCTGGAGAATTGGTCGAAGAAGCTTAGGTTCATGGTCAGGTTCAAGGGGTAGTGTTGGGTGTGGTGTGGGTCTTGTTAGATGGAGGGTTTGTTGATACAAATGTTAGGATTTTGGGTTGAATGATTATGGAGAAGGTTAGTCATGAAATGATCATGATAAAAAATCATGGGTTTGGGTTTAGTTGGGGCATATCATTAAGGAGGGGGTGGGTCCTCTTTCTTTAGCTTAAAAGGCTAATGCTGGTTCATAGCTTCTTAATGGTTGGTGGTGCTTAGGATGGGATGGAGGAGGATCAGCTTTCGAAGTTGGCGAGTGGGGTAGATTCTACTACAATTGGTATGAAGCTGTGGTTGGCTCCGCAGATTTCTGAGCATTGCCCGTAGAATACTCCGGGTCGGGATGCGAATAGGGAGGTTTGGTTTAAGCGTCCTGGGATTGCATCAGTTTTTACTCCTAGGCTTGGTACGGCTCATGAATGTAGTACGTCGTCAGCAGTTACGATAACTCGGATGGTGGAGCTTGTTGGGATTACTACTCGATGGTCGACTTCTAGAAGGCGGAAGTGTCCTAGGGGTAGGTCTGTTGTGGGGATTATGTAGGAGTCGAATGTTAGGTTTTTGAAGTCAGTATACTCGTAGGATCAGTATCATTGATGGCCGATGGCTTTCAGGGTCAGGTCCGGCTCATTGATTTCGTCTATCATGTAGAGGATTCGTAGGGATGGCAGTGCTAGCATGATTAGGACTATAGCTGGAAGGATAGTTCAGACTAGTTCGATTGCTTGCGCGTTTACTGTGTTGGAGGTTAGTTTTTCTGTGAGTATGAGGGTCAATAGGTAGAGGACTAGACTGCAGATTGCCAGGGCGACTATCAGTGCATGGTCGTGGAATCCTATTAGTTCTTCTATGATGGGGGATGAGGCGTCTTGGAAGCTAAGTTGTGAGTGGTTTGCCATGGTTAGGTGTAGGGATGCACTGGGGTTTCACCTGTAATTTAGTCCTGACAAGACTATGTAATTGTTTTACTAGCATCCCTTTATGAGAAAGAAGCATAAGTGGTTTATGCGGTTGGCTTGAAACCAACATATGGGGGTTCGACTCCTTCCTTTCTTGTACTTGGACGAAGGCTGGTTCTTCGAATGTGTGGAAGGGTGGCGGGCAGCCGTGGATTCATTCGATGTTAGTGCTTGTTAGCTCTGGCTGAAGGACTTTACGTTTGGATGCGAAGGCTTCTCAAATGATGAATACTAGTATAATTACAGCTATTAGGGAGATGAGTGAGCCCACGGATGAAATAGTGTTTCACAGTGTGTAGGCGTCTGGGTAGTCCGAGTATCGTCGTGGCATGCCGGCCAGGCCCAGGAAGTGTTGGGGGAAGAAAGTTAGGTTTACTCCTACGAACATTACTCCGAAATGTACTTTGGCTCATGTTGAGTGAAGTGTGTATCCGGTGAATAGGGGGAATCAGTGGGTAAATCCTGCTAGGATTGCGAATACTGCTCCTATTGATAGGACGTAGTGGAAGTGTGCTACTACGTAGTAGGTGTCGTGTAGTGCAATGTCTAGTGAAGAGTTGGCTAGGACGATTCCGGTTAGTCCTCCGATGGTGAACAGGAAGATGAATCCTAGGGCTCATAGTATTGGGGGGTCTCATTTGATTGTTCCTCCGTGGAGGGTTGCTAGTCAGCTAAACACTTTGATGCCGGTTGGAATGGCGATGATTATAGTGGCGGATGTGAAGTATGCTCGAGTATCTACGTCTATTCCTACTGTGAATATGTGGTGGGCTCAGACGATAAATCCAAGGAATCCGATGGATAGTATGGCTCACACTATTCCCATGTAGCCGAATGGTTCTTTTTTCCCTGCGTAGTAGGTTACAACGTGGGAAATGATGCCGAATCCCGGTAAGATTAGGATGTATACTTCCGGGTGGCCGAAGAATCAGAATAAGTGTTGGTATAGTACTGGGTCTCCTCCACCTGCTGGGTCGAAGAATGTTGTGTTTAGGTTGCGGTCTGTGAGGAGCATTGTGATTCCGGCGGCTAGGACAGGTAGTGAGAGGAGGAGTAGTACTGCAGTGATTAGTACGGATCATACGAATAGGGGGGTTTGGTATTGTGATAGGGCTGGGGGTTTTATGTTGATTGCTGTTGTAATGAAGTTGATTGCTCCTAGGATTGAGGAGATACCTGCTAGGTGCAGGGAGAAGATGGCTAAGTCTACGGAGGCTCCAGCGTGGGCTAGGTTCCCGGCTAGTGGAGGGTAGACTGTTCATCCTGTTCCTACGCCTGCTTCTACTGTGGAGGATGCTAGTAGTAGGAGGAAGGATGGGGGTAGAAGTCAGAAGCTTATGTTGTTTATTCGTGGGAATGCTATGTCTGGGGCTCCGATTATTAGGGGTACTAGTCAGTTTCCGAATCCCCCGATCATAATGGGTATGACTATGAAGAAGATTATTACGAAGGCATGGGCTGTGACGACAACGTTATATACTTGGTCGTCTCCTAGGAGGGCTCCAGGTTGGCCTAGTTCTGCTCGAATGAGGAGGCTTAGGGCGGTACCTACTATTCCGGCTCAGGCTCCGAAAATTAGGTAGAGGGTTCCGATATCTTTGTGGTTGGTTGAGAATAGTCATCGGTTAATGAATGTCACAGGTAAGATGGCTGAGTGTGTAAGCGTTAGGCTGTAGTCCTTTTCACAGAGGTTTGATTCCTCTTCTTATCGGCTCTGTAGTGAAGTTCATAGTGAGTTGCAAGCTCATTGATGCGCATAGTCGTGTGCCGGGGCCTTTAGGCAGAAGCCTGTTGGTTGGGGCATATAGCTGTTAACTATACTGTTATGGGATCGAAGCCCATCTGTCTAGGCGATAAGGTCCTAGCTTAATTAAAGCGTCCGGGTTGCATTTGGGAGATGCAGGGTAGTATCCTGCGGACTTTAGCAGAAACTAAGAGGGTTTAACTCTTGTTTAAGGCTTTGAAGGCCTTCGGTTTAGGTGATCCTAAGTTTCTTAAATGATGGTGAGAATTATTGGGGCAATTGGTAGTAGGGTGATGGATAGGGAGGTTAGGATAGCAATTAGGGTGCTGGTTGGTTTGTTAGTGTGTCATAGTTTTATGTGGCTGATGGTGTGTGGGGGGAGTGTGATGGTTGCACAGTATGCGAGTCGGAGGTAGAAGAATAGTCCTAGGAGGGATAGCAGAGAGATGATTGTGGCTATTGGGGCTATATCCTGTTTGGTTAACTCTTGGATGATAAATCATTTTGGGAGGAATCCTGTTAAAGGGGGTAGTCCTGCAAGTGATAGTAGGGTTAATAGTAGTATTGCGCTTAGTGATGGGGCTTTTGTTCAGGCGGTTATCAGGGTTGATAGTTTTAGGGCTTTGATTGAGTTTAGGGTTAGGAATACAGCTGCAGTTATTAGGGAGTAGAGGTAGAAGTTAAGGAGGGTTAGTTTGGGGTTGTATGAGATGATAATGGCTATTCATCCTAAGTGGGAGATGGATGAGAAGGCTAGGATTTTTCGGGTTTGTGTTTGGTTGAGTCCCATTCATCCCCCTAGGCCTGCTGAAAGGATGGCCATGGTGGTCAGGAGAGTGGGGTTTAGGGAGGGGGAAGTCATGAAAAGGAGTGTTATGGGGGGTAGTTTTATGGCTGTGGATAGGATAAGTCCTGTGGTAAGGGGGGAACCTTGCAGGACTTCTGGGAATCAGAAATGGAAAGGTACTAGGCCCAGTTTTATTGCGATTGCTGAGGTTAGGATTAAGCAGGATACTGGGTGGGTTAGCTGGGTAATGTCTCATTGTCCTGTGTGCCATGCGTTGGTTATGCTGGAGAATAGTACTAGGGCTGAGGCGGCTGCTTGGACTAGAAAGTACTTGGTTGCAGCTTCGATGGCCCGGGGATGGTGGGATTTTGAGATTAGTGGTAGGATGGCTAGTGTGTTGATTTCGAGTCCGGTTCAGGCTATGATTCAGTGGTTGCTTGAGATTGTAATAGTGGTTCCTAATAGGAGGCTGGTGATGAAGACTAGTTTTGCCTGGGGGTTCATTAGCAGGGGAAGGAGTTGAACCATCATTTTCGGGGTATGGGCCCGATAGCTTGTTTAGCTGACCCTACTAGGAAATAATATAAGGGAAGTATGGAGGATTTTGATTCCTCTAGTGTAGGTTCGATTCCTGCTTTTCTAAGTGGTAGGAAATGAGAGGGTTGGTATACCTCTATGTTCACTTTATCATAGTGACCCTTAAGCATTCAGGCACATTTCCGGTTATTCTTAGGTATGGGGGTAGGCCAGCATAGCAAATTGGTATGCTGATGTGTCATAGACATAGAGCTAGTGTTAGTGGGAGGAAGTTTTTTCATAGAAGATGTATTAGCTGGTCGTATCGGAATCGAGGATAAGAAGCACGGATTCATAGGAATCCTGCTGACAGGAGTAATACTTTTGTTGCTAGTACGACCGGGAATAGTTCTTGTTGGAGGTTGAGGAAGCTGGGGTTGAAGAATAGGATGGTGGTTAGTGCATTTATCAGTATGATATTGGCATATTCGGCTAGGAAGAACAGGGCGAATGGACCTGCTGCATATTCTACGTTAAAGCCTGATACTAGTTCGGATTCTCCTTCTGTGAGGTCAAATGGGGCACGGTTAGTTTCGGCTAATGTGGATACATATCATATTATGGCTAGGGGCCAGCAGGGGAAGATGAGGTAAAGAGGTTCTTGGGTAACTGCTAGGGTGCTTAGGGTGTAGTTCCCGCTGAGGAGGATGATGGATAGTAGGATGATTGCTAGGGTTACTTCGTAGGAGATTGTTTGGGCTACTGCTCGTAGTGCCCCGATTAGTGCATATTTTGAGTTGGAGGCTCATCCTGACCATAAGATGGAGTATACTGCTAGGCTTGATATGGCTAGTAGGAATAGTACACCCAGGTTTAGGTCTGTTAAGGAGAATGGCAGGGGGAGTGGCATTCAGATGGAGATTGCTAGTAGAAGGGCTAACATTGGTGTAATAATAAACAGGATTGGGGAGGATGTTGATGGTCGGATTGGTTCTTTAATGAATAGTTTGATGCCGTCTGCTAGGGGTTGTAGTAGTCCGAATGGGCCAACGATGTTTGGGCCTTTTCGGCCTTGCATATAGCTTAGGATTTTGCGTTCTACTAGTGTTAGGAAGGCTACTGCGATTAAGATTGGGAGGGCATAGGAGAGGGCTATGATGAAGTTGATTAGGAGGGGGTAGTTGGTCATGGGGTAGGTTTGAAGCTAGGGAGAGGATTTGAACCTCTGAGTTAAAGGACTTAAGCCTTTTGCATTTTCCGAGCTCTGCCACGCTAGCTGTAGTCCTTTTCTTGGACGTGGTGGGGTGTGATAGCTTTTCGTAATTTAGTTGTTTTCATTACTTAAGGCGAAGGCTTGCTTGTAGTATTGGCCTCACTTTTCCTATCCTTTCGTACTGGGAAGAGTTCATCATAGATGGAAACCGACCTGGATTACTCCGGTCTGAACTCAGATCACGTAGGACTGTTAATCGTTGAACAAACGAACCCTTAGTAGCGGCTGCACCACTAGGATGTCCTGATCCAACATCGAGGTCGTAAACCTCCCCGTCGATATGGGCTCTCGGAGGAGATTGCGCTGTTATCCCTGGGGTAGCTTGGTCCATTGATCAATTATATTGGGTCTGGGTGCTGTTAGCACGTTGAGGGGTTGCTCTTAGTCTAGAGTTATGGTCCAATTTTTGGAGGTTTTGTTTTGCTCCAAGGTCGCCCCAACCGAAAAACACGTGCCAATCTCTTATATGTCAGTGAACCCAGTGGGTGTATATGTGATATAAGGTGGTCGTGGTTTTAAAGTTCCACAGGGTCTTCTCGTCTTATGGGTTTATCCCTGCTTTTGTACAGGGAGATCAATTTCACCGATTGCCTGTAAGAGACAGTTAAGACCTCGTTTAGCCATTCATACAAGTCTCGATTTATGGGACAATTGATTGCGCTACCTTTGCACGGTTAGGATACCGCGGCCGTTAAACGTGAGTCACTGGGCAGGCATCACCTTCAATACTTGTTTGTTGGTTTGCTGAAGGCTATGTTTTTGGTAAACAGTCGGGCCTTGACGGGTTTGCCTAGTTCCTTTTACAGGTTTTAATCTTTCTTAATGGACGCTCCTCTGTCGGGTTAACAATATACCTAATACTCTGCTTGTTTGATTTGTCGTATATTGGTGATTTGTTAATAATGTATAGATGTAAGCTTGCGTCGTAGAGGGAGGACCCTGGTTACTCATTCTAGCATTAATTCTCCTATTTAAATATAGGTTAGCCTGTTAGTGGGGAGGGAGTCATAGTGTTCTTATATTTTTAAGTACGGAGCTTTAACGCACTCTTTGTTGATGGCTGCTTAAAGGCCCACATTAAGTTCGTATGTTGTTATTTATCCGCTCGTAGAGATTGTATTCTTTTTTAAAGGAGCTGTACCTCCTTTAAATAGCCCTTAATTCGCTTCATTAGGGTTTGTGAGTTTCCTTGGAGAAGAATTAAGAGTGAACTTAGATTCGTTTCACAGGCAACCAGCTATCACCCAGCTCGTTTGGCGTTTCACCACTACTAACAAGTCATCCCACTCTTTTGCCACAGAGACGGGTTCGCTCAATAATAGCTGCTCGTAAGTAGCTCGCTTGGGTTTCGGGGTGGCAAACTTAAATTCATTTTGCTTGGTTTTTCTTGCTAGACCATGATGCAAAAGGTACAAGGGTTGATCTTTGCTGTTTATAGCTTAGTTTTCACTGTTATTTCATCTTTCCCTTACGGTACGTGGTCTCTATCGCTCCAATGGTGTCTTTTCTATCGCCTATACTAGGACTAGTAAATGCTTTAGTTGAGTGTAGGAAGTAGCTTTGTTATTCCAGGTCATGTCGATTGGGCTAGAGTTTGGCATCGAGACGATCTGGGGTTAGCAGATATTTTTCAGGTGTAAGCTGAATGCTTTGGCTTAAGCTACGTCTCGGTATTCTAAGTGCACCTTCCGGTACACTTACCTTGTTACGACTTACCTCATCTTTGGCTGAATAGCTTATTAATTTATGGGGGGGGGGGGGCGCCTGTGAGGAGGGTGACGGGCGGTATGTACGTGCCCCAGGGCCGGCTTAAAGAGGGCTCGATTGTCCCACTTTACTGCTAAATCCGCCTTCCAAGGACGGTTTCAAGTCCTTTTGCCGTTATGTTCTAATCTAGAAAATGTAGCCCATTGCTTCCATTCCATAGGCTATACCTTGACCTGTCTTACTAGCGCGGTTAGGGCTATTGCGTCCACTGTTGGGCTTTCAGGGGAGGTGGGCTGGCGACGGCGGTATGTAGGCTGAATATTGCAAGGAATGGTTAGGTGTAGCGTGGATTATCGATTACAGAACAGGCTCCTCTAGGTGGGTTTGGGGCACCGCCAAGTCCTTAGAGTTTTAAGCGTTAGTGCTCGTAGTTCTCGGGCGGATGCTTGGGTAGGGTTAAAGCATCAAGATTTAGGGCCAGGCATAGTGGGGTATCTAATCCCAGTTTGGGCCCTGGCTTTCGTGGAGTTCAATTAATCGTTGTCCTAAGATCTTCTTTGACGTGGAGGCCTTACTAGCATCTTGGGCTTATGACAGCTCAGTTGCCTTTTAATCTTAGTTACTTGGATAGCATGTGACCACTCTTTACGCCGTTATAAAGTTAATTTGGGTCTCCTGTATGACCGCGGTGGCTGGCACAGGATTTACCAACCCTAGATTTGCTATGGCTAAGTCAAGTTTACACTCATTGCTTAATATTAACTACTGCTGAATACCCGTGGGGGTGTGGCAATTGCAAGGCGTCTTGGGCTACGGTGGGTGTGAGCCTGATGCCCGCTCCTATCTACCCTTGTGGGGTGTCCAGGGCATCTACACTGGGGCGCGGATACTTGCATGTATATACCTAGCAAAAACTAACAGTAAGGTTAGGACTAAGTCTTTTGTCTTCGGGCGCGTGTAGCGGCCGTCTTAACATCTTCAGTGTTATGCTTTTTGTAAGCTACGAAGAC